TTGATCATTACTATTTATAACTGGTGACGGAACCTATATATTGTAGTGTACGATGCACATTAAATTTTGAATTTAAAGGTATGAGTTTGATTCTCTTCAATATAGTTAGATAGTTGATCCGTTAAATCTTTATTTAACTACCATACATGTATTATGTATTGATTAATTTGAATTAATAATTTTAACAAGATGAAAATTCATAATTATTAAATTTTATTTATTTGTTGATTGAATACTACTAATAATTGTTAATTAATTATTAGGGGGATATTATTCAATTATTTAAGTAGGTTTATTTATTAATTATTTATTTTATGAATTAAGTACTACTAGTAATTAGTTAATGATTATTAGGGGGATAGTACTTAATTATTAATTAAATATTGTTAATTCTTAATTAATTATATATAAGTTATTAGAACCTATATGATCCCCCCCCCCCTATCCAACCCAAAGGGTAATACCTACCTATAGCCTAACCTATGGAGACTATTTATAACCCCTTATTGTACCCCCATGGCCAGAGAGTTAATAATATAAGTATGAGACTATTTATATATCCTAACTATACCCGTACGTTAAGTAAAGTGATCAATGCATCCATGTAAACCATATCATTCTGAGTTTGTTTTAACGAAGAACCCTTAAATATAAAATTATTCTTATCCCTGGATTAATATGTGAAGCATATTTAATGGTACCCAAATAATGATTTATCTAAAATGATAGGATTTATTAGACCTTAAATAACACTATATTGGTAATTAATGTAACTATTTATAAGCTATAAAATAATATCTACCCACGTACCCCGAGTATCTATGGATACCCTATCCTGGGAGGCAGGAATAGGAGGGGGGCGTCTAGGTCCGTTGGTTGTTAAAGATATCTAGGCATAGGTCATAAGAGTTTGATCCTTGCTCTAATTATCGCTAATTGATAGATTATATATGTACAATAAACTTAATGGTTAAGTAGCAATTTGTAGAATTGGATATGCAATATTTTGTGATTCAGCTAATTAAATTAAGTCTAACTAATTTTGTGCCAGCAGTTGCGGTTAAACAATTAGTCTGTGTGATAATTATTGGGATGGCATTTATGCATTTAGTTTGTTGGGTTAGTTTTGAGGTTATATGAGTGGAATCTTGACCTTGATTGAGCCCTGTGTTGTGATTATGCGAAATTGCGGTATTAAACTAGGATTAGATACCCTATTATAATGTAATGTTTTTGTTTTCCTTTAAGATTAATAGATGGTCTTTAAATTAAAAGGATTTGGCGGTAATTTAATCTTATCAGAGGAACCTGCCCAGTAAACGATAAACCACGAGGTTAATTACTTTTATTTTGCTTGTATACCTCTATTTTTGAATATACCGGTAGGTAAATTTTCTTTAATCATTAATTGAATTATTTTAGGTCAAGGTGCAGCTGTATAAAAGGTTGAGGTGGGTTACAATTTTGTTATTATTGGATTTAGCATTGTTATTGTTAGTTGAAAGTGGATTTGAATGTAATTTGTATTATCTTATACTTGTGACTATAGCTCTAATTTATGTACATATCGCCCGTCGCTCTCACTAATAAGGTGAGATAAGTCGTAACAAAGTAGATTTACCGGAAGGTGAATCTGGTATTCAGGCTATCTTCATTAGGAAGTTCATTGGTTACGTCAATGGTGTAATTGTGCGATTCAATTGTGCCTGATTAATTATTTATTTACTATTATTTGTTATTGCGTTTTAATTAATTGAATCATCATGTGTTTTAGTATTGTTATAGAATTAATTATTTTAGTTATAGTTGATTTGTACTGTGAGGGATTATTTTTATTTTGATTTAAGTATAATTATTTAGTACCTTTTGCATCAGGGCTTATTAAATTTAATTATTTATTATAATTTTCCCGAAATCAAGTTAGATAAATGATAATGTTGGTTTTTGTTATAAAACAATCTATAATTGTTATTTAGTAGTGATATGCTATTCAACCTTGAATATCTGGTTCTTTTAGAATTATATTTAATATAGGATTATTGAATGTTTTAAGAATTTAATTTATTAATAATCTTAATCTGTTGGGGATTAGCTCGATAGATTTTATATAACTGATTTTAATTAAATGTGAGTGTAGTAGGCTTGATAATTGTCATTTAAGTTGTTATAATTGTTCTTGTATTAGTTTTTATTTTGTATAGTTTATATTTTTATAAAAGTTAGGTTTTTAACTGTTTATTACTTGTAATTATGATAGGATTAGTAGTTTTGTAAATTAAATTATAGTAATTCGGCAAATATAACCTCCGCCTGTTTAACAAAAACATGGTCTATTGTGTATTTATTTTAGATCTGGCCTGCCCAATGATTATTTATTTAATGGCCGCAGTATATTGACTGTGCAAAGGTAGCATAATAATTTGTCTTTTAATTGGAGGCTTGTATGAATGGTTGGACGAGAGGTTTTCTTTCTTTAATTTAATTAATTAATTTAACTTTTAAGTTAAAAGGCTTAAATGATTTTGATGGACGAGAAGACCCTATAGAATTTTATATTAATAATGTTATTGAGATTATTTTTTTATTAATTATTTTGATTAATATTTTGTTGGGGTGACAAGGTAATTTCATTAACTTACCTTTATTGAATTTCATTAATTTATGTATAGTTGATCCTTTATTATGGGTTATAAGACTAAATTACCTTAGGGATAACAGCGTAATTCTTTTGGAGAGTTCATATCGATGAAGGAGATTGCGACCTCGATGTTGGATTAAAATTAGTGTTAGGTGTAGCAGCTTGATAACTTGGTCTGTTCGACCATTGAATTTTTACATGATCTGAGTTCAGACCGGCGTGAGCCAGGTTGGTTTCTATCCTCAAATTATTTATTATTTTAGTACGAAAGGACCGAATAATAGGAATAATTCTTTAATTTATTGGATAATGCACTGTGTTGGCAGAAATTATGCGTTAGATTTAGAATCTATTTATGTAATTATTATTACATGCAGTATTGTTTATTTTAAGATATGTAGTTTTGATTGTTTTTGTACTTATTTCTGTTGCTTTTATTACTTTATTAGAGCGTAAGGTTCTTGGTTATATGCAATTGCGTAAGGGTCCAAATAAGGTTGGAATTATTGGAATGCTTCAGCCTTTTTCTGATGGTTTAAAGTTGTTTTTTAAGGAGCAAACGTATGCTTATAAATCTAATTATATTATTTATTATGTAGCTCCTGTGTTTATATTAATTTTATCTTTTATAATGTGACTAATTTATCCGTATGTGGTTAATGTTGTAGATTTCAAGTTTGGTTTACTTTACTTTTTTTGTTGCTCTGGTTTGGGGGTTTACGGGGTACTAATTTCTGGGTGGTCATCTAATAGAAAGTATTCATTTTTGGGTGGTCTGCGAGCTGTGGCTCAAACAATTTCTTATGAGGTAAGTATATCTATTATTGTAATTTGTTATCTTTTTATAATTTATTCTTTTGATATTAGGGATTTTGGTTTATACCAAGATAATTTTTGATTTGTTTTCTTGTCTTTGCCATTGTTTTTTTGTTGATTTTCTAGATGTTTAGCAGAGACTAATCGTTCTCCATTTGATTTTGCCGAGGGTGAAAGTGAATTAGTATCTGGCTTTAATGTGGAATATAGAAGTGGCGGGTTTGCTTTTATTTTTTTATCTGAATATATAAATATTATTTTTATGAGTATTTTGACTACTGCTATTTTTTTTGGATGTAACACTTATTCTTTGTTATTTTATTTACTTTCTATTTTTTTTATATTTCTTTTTATTTGGGTTCGTGGTACTTTACCTCGTTATCGATATGATAAATTGATGTATTTAACTTGAAAGTTGTTTTTGCCTATTTCTCTTAACTTTTTATTATTTGTTGTAGGAATAATGTTGTGTTTAAATGTATAATCACTAAATTAAGTGTATAAATAAGTTAATGATGGAATTGAACCATCATCTTATACTTTCAAGGTATATGCTTTCTAAAGCTTAATTAACTATTTAAGTAGCTTATCTCATACTTCTGTAATTAATGGGTTAATGAAAAATAAAGAGAAATATATTATAGTAATAATTTGTCCTGTGGTGATGAATGGTTCTTCAGCTGGTCGGGCTCCGATTCATGTTAATAACAAGATTACGGATACTAGTGATCAAAATATTGTTTTATTAATAGGGTAGAATTTATTACCATAAAACTTTCTTTTTATAAGTATAGGTACGGAGATAATTATAATTGATATAAATATTGCTATTACTCCCCCTAGCTTGTTGGGAATTGATCGTAGAATTGCATATGCGAATAAAAAATATCACTCTGGCTGGATATGGACTGGAGTTACTAGTGGGTTAGCTGGAATAAAATTTTCTGGGTCTCCTAATAGTCGTGGCTCTAATAATGTTAGTATTAAGAATATAGTTATTGCAACGGTTGCTCCTATAATGTCCTTAATTGTAAAATATGGATGAAATGGGACTTTGTCGATATTGCTGTTAGTTCCTGATGGGTTGTTAGATCCTGTTTGGTGTAGAAGTAATAAGTGAATTATTGTTATGGCAGCAATAATAAATGGTAATAAAAAGTGCAAGGCGAAGAATCGAGTAAGTGTAGCGTTATCTACTGAGAATCCGCCTCATAATCATTTTACTAATGTATCTCCTAAATATGGCACGGCAGATACTAAATTTGTAATTACTGTAGCTCCTCATAATGATATTTGACCTCATGGTAATACGTACCCCAAGAATGCTGTTCCTATGGTTAATAATAGTATGACTATACCTGCTATTCAGGTGTGCTTGAGTTTATATGATCCATAATATAATCCACGTCCTACGTGCATATATAAACAGATAAAAAATAATGATGCGCCATTAGCATGTAATGATCGGATTAATCAACCTCTATTTACGTCACGACAAATATGGATCACTCTTTTAAATGCTAATTCAATGTTTGCTGTGTAGTGTATGGCCAGGAATAATCCTGTAATAATTTGAATTATTAAGCATATTCTTAGTAATGACCCAAAATTTCATCATAAGGAGATTGATGATGGTGCAGGCAAATCCCATAGTGAATTATTAATAATTGAGATTACAGGGTTTGTTTTACGTATAGGTTTGTTCATTAAGTCTTTATTCGTAGTGGTCCTTTTCTGGTAGTAATTATAATAACTGATACAATTATAATTAATAATAATAATATAATTGCTATTATAGTAATTTGTCAGTTTACTAACATTCCAATTACTATAAGTTGATCATCTTTATGTTGAGGGGTTTCTTGTGGTTCGGTAATTATGTATATCATAATTATTGATATTACTAGTATTACAGTAGCCTTAAATGATGGTTTGAATTTTTTGTTAGATGAAATTACTGATATGTAAATAAATAAAACTATCACACCTCTTATTATGATGATAACTAAAATGTATGAGAATATGAACGTATTTATTATAAATCCAATTATTACAGCTATTGCTATGGAAGAAATTACTAGAACTCCACCCCTTCTTATTGGCGTTTTAGTTAAGGGTAACATAATTCTTATTGACATAATTATAGAAGTGATTAATTTTATATCAGCAGGTAGTTTAATGAAAATATTAATTTTGGAGATTAAAGATGTGAAATTCACTTTGCTGAAGTTTTAAAGGCGTACCTATCTATGATTTACAAGATCATTATTTTTGTTAAACTATTAAAACTTATGTTAAATATTATTATATTGACTGGCGGTTTAATATCATTTGGCTTTAATATACGTCATGTATTATTATCGCTGCTAAGACTCGAATATTTGGTTTTATTGCATGTATATGGTTTTTCTTTAATTTCTTTTATGGATGGCTCTTTTTCTTATTTATTGTTAATTTTTTTAACTTTTGCAGTAAGTGAGGGTGTCTTAGGCTTGTCAGTATTGGTTTTAATAATACGTGGCCATGGTAATGACTTAATATCTAGAATATCTCCCTTATGATAAAGATCATTTTAACTTTATTGTTTTTGACCCTCCCTGTTGGCTGGAACTGGTGAATGTTAGTGATTTCCATGTTTGTGTTAGTTACTATAATAATAGTTTATCCTGTATCTGGATTTTTAACTTCGTATAGTTATGGATTTGGTATGGACTCAGTATCATTCTGACTTATTGTTTTAACAATGTGATTAATTTTATTAATATTATTAGCTTCATTTAATATTAAGATTTGTAATCTTAATGAGCACTTTATTGTTACTATTATAACGTTGGGTATTATTCTTGTATACTGCTTTAGTTCTAGTAATTTATTTGTATTCTACTTTATATTTGAGGGATCTATTATCCCCACCCTTTTTCTTATTTTTGGGTGGGGATATCAGTCTGAGCGTGGTATAGCAGGCGTGTACTTTTTATTTTATACTTTATTTGCATCTTTACCTATATTAATTTGTATTTTTTATATTAAGTGGTCTAGCTGCACTATGTTTTTTAATTTAATTAAGTTGGATTTTAATATTTATCTCTATTTTGGTATGCTATTGGCATTTTTAGTTAAGGTTCCTATGGTATTCTTTCATTATTGGCTTCCTAAGGCTCATGTAGAGGCCCCGGTTTCTGGTTCTATAATTCTTGCTGGAGTACTTCTTAAGTTAGGGTGTTATGGTATTTATCGTGTTATGTTTTTTATTAATAATGACTTAGGTTATGGGGTTTATTTAATTTCGGTGTCTGCTTTTGGTCTGTTATATGCTGGGGTATTATGTTTATATCAAATTGATATGAAATCTTTAGTTGCTTATTCATCTGTTTTCCACATGGCTGTTGTAATTTGAGGCTTGCTTATGTCTAATTTTTATGGTTTATGGGGGTCTTTTCTTATTATTATTGGCCATGGTCTTTGTTCATCTGGTTTATTCTGTTTAGTTAATTTATGTTATGAGCGTACTTGCACTCGTAGATTATATATTAACAAGGGTATAATTACTGTAGCTCCAGTTTTAAGAATGATATGGTTTATATTTTGTGCTAATAATATGGCTAGACCGTTTTCTTTGAATTTGTTTGGTGAGGTGTTTGTTATTAGAGGGGTTTTATCTTGAAGTTGATTTGGTTTATTGATTTTAGGTGTTTCTTCATTCTTGAGTTGTTGTATTAGAATTTATTTATATTCAGTTTCTCAACATGGGTTGTTTATAGGTTTCCCATTTCTTCCTATTAATGTGCGTGAATATTTTTTGTTAATTATTCATTGATTACCTTTAAATTTAATATTTTTAATGTTAGATTCAATTTTGTGTATATTTTGCTTAAGTAGTTTAATTAGAATTTTAATTTGTGGAATTAAAGGTGTTGCTTTAACTTTGGGCTTATGAATGTATCTTTATTTTTTTTGTACTCTTTTTATTTATTACTTTTAGGTTTTATAATATTTATTTTAGGATTAGCATTCAATTTATATTCTTATGGATTATTTTTAGATTATGAATTTTTTTCTGGTAATTCTGTTATTTTTAGAATAAGTATTTATCTTGATGATATTTCGTTAATTTTTATAGGGTGTGTTATAATTATTTCTTCTATAGTTATTTTATATAGATATATATATATAAGCTATGATATTTATAACGTGCGGTTTCTTTATATTGTAATTTTGTTTGTAATCTCTATGATGATGCTTATTATTAGTCCTAATATATTCAGAATTATATTGGGATGGGATGGATTGGGCTTAATTTCTTATTGTTTAGTAATTTATTTTAATAATTATAAGTCTTATAATGCTGGGATATTAACAGTACTAACTAATCGTATTGGGGATGTTGCAATTTTATTAGTTTTGTCTTTTATAGTAGATTTAGGTAGATTCCATTTTACTTATATGGAGGATTTGAGTGGAGGTTATTCTTGTATGCTTTGTTTTATAGTGATTGTTGCTGCTTTTACTAAAAGAGCTCAATTACCTTTTTCATCTTGATTACCGGCCGCTATGGCGGCACCTACACCTGTTTCGGCTTTAGTCCATTCTTCTACTTTAGTAACTGCCGGTGTTTATTTACTTATCCGTTTTAATTTAATTTTTGATGATCTGAGAGGTTCTTTATTCTTGGCTTTAGCGTGTCTTACTATGATGATATCAGGTGTGGGTGCTATCTATGAATATGATTTAAAGAGGATTATTGCTTTATCTACTTTAAGACAATTAGGTTTGATAATGGTTATATTGTTTATAGGTGATTGGTTATGTTCATTTTTCCATTTAATTAATCATGCTTTTTTTAAATCACTTTTATTCTTATGCGCTGGTATTATTATTCACTGTATCGGAGATTCTCAGGATATTCGTCATATTAATTATTCTGTGTCTTGCTTACCAGTTACTTATACTTGCTTTTTGATTTCTAGACTTTCATTATGCGGGATTCCTTATCTTACTGGATTTTACAGAAAGCATTGGGCCATTAATAATGTTTTTAGTTCTAATTACGATTTTGTTATAGGTGTGGTGTTTTTTATTTCTGTATTTACTACTATTGTTTATAGAGTGCGGTTGATTTATTATAGATTATTACCTGGGCTTGGCTCTTTTCTGGCTGTTAGTTGTGAAGAGAATTTTATTATAATCTTACCTATAATTTTGCTCTGTTCATTGTCTATTGTAGGTGGTAGAGCTCTTCATTGAGTCTTTTTTTTTGATTATTTTAATGTTTCGTATATTGATTTGAGATTTACCTTAATTATAGTAATTTTAATTTCTTTTGTATTTGGCATTTTTTTAGTTAAGTTTGATTATTTTATTAATTTAGGAGGGCTATTGAATTATTTTATTGGTAGTATGTGGTTTATACCATCTTTTAGAATACGTATATTGTACTATTTTAATATTAATTGCTCAGTGGTTTCTAATAATTATTTTGGTGCATGGGTTGAGTCTTTTACTTTAAGAAATTTAATTTATTTCTTTAAGTTACTGGCACTGATTGAAGGCCGTATATATATATTAACTTTTAATTTTGTGATTATATCTATAATGATTATATTTTTTATAATACTTTACTTAAATAGCTTAAATTTAAAGCATAATATTGAAGATATTAGTATAAGCGTAGCTTTTTAAGTGTATTTATAAAGTGACTTACTTATTTTATCATTGAAAATGATATGTTTTATATAAACTATATAAATAAGAGGTAAACGGAGTTTAACCGCTTTAAAAGATAGTTAGCAGCTTCTTTTATTTCGATGACCTCTTTTAATCGGATTATTAATCAATTCTTTCATTAACAATGAAAAGCCTCTTTTTGGCTTCGATTAAAAGCAAGGAGAATGTTCTCTTTATGATTAGGTCGAAACTAATTGTAAATTTTACTTCATTGCTTCGAGGGTAACTTTATAGTACTTTTTAATTGCAAATTAAATGTTATTAGTTAACTATACCCCCTTAACTTATTCATTTCAATGCCCCGTTGTTTCATTCATGGTATAATCCTATAATTAAAATAATAAGGAATGATAGCATAATTATTATCAGTTCTCATACTGATCTTGTTTTAATCATTAAGATCATAGGCAGAATAATTGCAATTTCTACGTCGAAGACTAGAAAGATTAATCTAATCAAGAAAAATTGAATTGAGAACGGTTTTCGTGGTGATCTTATTGGGTCAAATCCGCATTCGAATGGTGATGACTTTTCACGGTTTGTATTTATTTTATAGGAAATGATTGTGCATATAATTATTAATGTTATAGAGATCGCTGTTGCCACAATTAATATGTACGAATTTATTAACATTACTTACTCTATCAATAGACCTATTGATTGGAAGTCAATTATACTTTATATACTAAGTAAGTATCCTCCTCATCAGTATACTAAAATGTATAAGAATAGTCATACTACATCAACAAAGTGTCAGTATCAAGCTGCTGCTTCAAACCCGAAGTGGTGAGTAGATGAAAAGTGGCAGTTTAAATGTCGTAATAAACATACACTTAGGAATGTGGTCCCAATAATTACATGTAATCCGTGGAATCCTGTTCTTATGAAAAATACTGACCCATATACTGAATCAGAGATACAGAATTTAGCTTCTATATATTCGTAAGCTTGTAATGCAGTAAATATTAATCCTAATATTACTGTTAATAATAATCTTTTTGATGTTTCTGAATGATTTCCCTCTATTAATCTGTGATGTGCTCATGTTACTGTAATGCCGGAGCATAATAGGATTGTGGTATTTAGTAATGGGATTTCTATTGGGTTGAATGTTTCGATTCCCTTAGGGGGCCATGTTATCCCAATTTCTACTGTAGGTGCTAGTCTTCTATGTAGAAAGGCTCAGAAGAATGACACGAAAAATATAACTTCCGAGATAATAAATAGAATTATTCCGATTTTTAATCCTGCCACTACCTTTGAGGTGTGTAATCCTTGGAATGTACTTTCTCGTACAATATCACGTCATCACTGATATATAGTTAATAGTAAAATTAATACCCCAATTAATATAGTTGTTTTATCATTTAAATGGAATCATGATACTGTGCCGGTAGTAAGTGTTATGGCCCCAATTGAACCAGTTAATGGTCATGGTCTTTGATCTACTAGATGGTATGGATGATTTGATTTCATTAAATTACTTCTCTAGAATATAAAGTTCTTAGTACTGAGAATACGTAAGCTTGAATTAGTGAAACTGCTGTTTCGAACCATATTAGAATCATTTGTACAGTTAAAATAACTGGAATTATAAATGATCTACATTCAATTATATTATTACCAAGTAACGTTATTAATAGATGGCCTGCAATTATATTTGCTGTTAACCGTACTGATAATGATCCTGGCCGGATAATATTTCTTGTAGTTTCAATACATACCATAAATGGTATTAGTACGGCTGGTGTGCCTGATGGGATAAGGTGAGCAAATATATGGTTGCAGTTATTAATTCAACCGAACAATATAAATCTTATTCAAAGTGGGAGGGCTAGTGATAATGAGAATGTTAATTGTCTGGGTCTGGTATAAATGTATGGTAATAATCCCATAAGGTTATTAATGAGAATAAATACGAATAATGAGATTATTATCAAATTAATAGGGGATTTTTTATTTATTAAATTTTTGTAATCTGTAAATAGGGTTTTTGTAATTTTATGGAATAATAATTGATACTGATTAGGTAAAACTCAGAATGGGTATGGTGCTAATATAATGAATATTAATATTGATGCTCAATTTATTGATACTGACGTGCTTGTTGCTGGGTCAAATGATCTAAATAGGTTAGTTATCATTTTCAATTAAGCTTTCTATCCATTTTCATTTCGCACTTTTTTCTTTCTGGTGCGAAATGGAAGAATAATATTGTTGACATTATTATTATTATTAAAATAACTATTAGGTAAGTGGATCTTCATATTATAGGAGACATATGTGGTATTAGGGGGTATTTTATAATAAATATTTTATTCTTGACAAGATTATGTTTTTGTTAAACTAACCCTCTCATTAAGAGTATTAAACTATGATTTGGTTTAAGAGACCAACGCTTATTTACTTCAGCCACTTAATGACTGTGATTTTAGTCATTTGGAGAATTTTACTATTGGTACTCTTTCTACTACAATAGGTATAAATCTGTGGTTTGCTCCACAAATTTCGGAACATTGACCATATATAAGGCCTGGCCGGTTAGTTTTAATAAATACTTGGTTTAATCGTCCTGGTGTTGAATCAATTTTAATACCTAGTCTTGGTACTGCTCATGAGTGGATTACATCTGTTGATGTTGTAATTAATCGGATGGGTACATCTATGGGTATGATGGTACGATTATCTACTTCTAGTAGGCGATTTATTTCTTTATCAATGTCATTTTTTATATATGACTCAAATTCAATGTGTTTAAAGTCAGAATATTCATATCTTCAGTATCATTGGTGTCCGATTGCCTTAATGGTGAATGTTGGACTTATTATTTCATCTATCATGTATAGAATCCGTAGTGATGGTAATGCAATTATTATTAGGATTACTGCTGGTATAATTGTTCAGATGGTTTCGATGGTTTCTCCGTGAAGTAAGTATCGATTTACTAGTTTGTTTGTTATTGTAAATACTATTATGTATATAATTACTATTAAAATTATAATGATTAATATTATGGTATGGTCATGGAAGAAGGTGAGTTGTTCTATAATTGGTGATGATGCGTCTTGTATTAATATTGTAGATCATGTAGCCAATTCTAATAAAAGAATTGTCTTTATGTATGAAGCTTAAGTTCATTGCACTTTGTCTGCCATATTAGATTAATCAGTTAGGATTGGTAACTCATAATATGAATGTTCTGCAGGTGGATATTTTTGTAATCACTCAATTCTGGGTGTTATGTTATCTTGATTGATAGCTTTTCGTATTGATGTGAATCTTTCTCATATGATTATGAAGAATAACATTATTCTTAAAGTTGATATGGTTGATCCAATTGATGATACCACGTTTCAGGTGGTGAATGAATCAGGATAATCTGAGTATCGTCGTGGTATTCCTCTTAACCCTAAAAAGTGTTGGGGGAAGAATGTTATGTTTACTCCAATAAATGTTATTATAAATTGGATTTTTAATCATTTTGGGTTTATTGTTAGTCCAGTAAATAGTGGAAATCAAGTGATGAATCCTCTTATGATGGCAAATACGGCTCCTATGGATAGTACATAATGGAAGTGTGCTACTACATAGTATGTATCGTGTAGTACTACATCAATTGAGGAATTTGCTAATACTACTCCTGTTATCCCTCCAACTGTAAATAAGAATACAAATCCTATTGCTCATATTATCTGTGGCGAATAGTTAATTTTACATCCATGTATAGTAGCTAGTCATCTGAAGATTTTGATACCTGTTGGTACAGCAATGATTATTGTTGCTGATGTGAAGTAAGCTCGTGTATCTACATCTATTCCTACAGTGAATATGTGGTGTGCTCAGACGATGAACCCTAAGATTCCAATTGATGCTATTGCGTAAATTATACCTAATGTTCCGAATGTTTCTATTTTTCCTCTTTCTTGTGCAATAATATGAGAGATTAATCCAAATCCTGGTAGAATTAAAATGTACACTTCTGGGTGACCAAAGAATCAGAATAGATGTTGATATAGTACTGGGTCTCCACCACCTGCCGGGTCAAAGAATGATGTGTTTAAGTTGCGATCAGTTAATAGTATGGTGATAGCACCAGCTAGAACTGGTAATGAAAGTAATAATAATAAAGCTGTTAGTCCTACTGATCATACGAATAGGGGAGTGCGTTCTATAATTATACCCTCTGGGCGTATGTTGATAATAGTGGTAATGAAATTAATAGCTCCTAAGATTGAAGATACACCTGCTAGATGTAATGAGAAAATTGTTAAATCTACTGATGCTCCTTGATGGGCTATGTTTATTGATAGGGGTGGGTATACAGTTCATCCGGTACCTCTTCCTGTACCAGCGAATATTCTAGCTGTTATTATAGTAAGTGATGGTGGTAGTAGTCAGAAGCTTATATTATTTATTCGAGGGAATGCTATGTCTGGTGCTCCAATTATTAATGGTACTAATCAGTTACCGAATCCTCCGATCATAATAGGTATTACTATAAAGAAGATTATTACGAAGGCGTGGGCGGTTACGATTACATTAAAGATTTGATCATTACCAATTAATGATCCTGGGTTAGCAAGTTGAATTCGGATAATTCATCTTATGGATAGTCCTATTATTCCTGACAGCACACCGAATATAAAATATATTGTTCCGATATCTTTGTGGTTGGTAGAGAATAATCATTTATTCAAGTAAGGTGGCTGAAGTTTAGGCCGTAAATTGTAAATTTATGCATGGTTAATTACCCCTTATTAGGCTTTATATTCTAATGTCGGATTTCAGATTGCAAATTTGAAGGTGCTCAATTGTAGCTAAAGCTTACATCTTTATGTAATTTTAACTTTGAAGGTTAATAGTTTAATTAACTTAAAGCTTTAGACTAAAGCATTTAAAGTTAATATTACAGGTATTGTTAATGATATAATTGTTAATATTGAATAGTTATTTTCTGTGTAACTAACTATTGTTTTATTGGATGTTATTCTTATTATCATAATCGGGAATATAATAGATATATAATATATAAGTGTTAGAAGCGATGATATAATTATAATAAGTAATATAATAATTATTTTTGATTCAATCATATATTGGACAGCTATTCATTTGGGGAGGAAACCTATTAATGGTGGTAAACCTCTTATTCTTAGTATATTAATTCTTAATGAAATTTTGTTAGTCTTGTTTATTATTCTTAATTGGTTAATGTGAAATAGATTCTCTTTACTGAATATTATTATAGTTATAGCTGCTGTTAATGAATATATGAACAGATATAGTAATCATTTATTTGAATGAGCTATTGTTAATATTCATCCTATGTGTGAAATTCTTGAATATCCTATTAGTTTACGTAATGAAGTTTGGTTAATACCTCCAATTGATCCTACTATTGCTCTAATGCAAGCTATTGTAAGTATGGTTTTTGATTCTGAGATTGTAAATATTACTGATAGTGGTGCTAGTTTCTGCCATCTTATTAAAATAATACATATAATTCATCTTATATTATTTATAATAATAATTGCTCACGTATGTATGGGCGCTAGTCCTGATTTAATTATTATTCTTACTATTATTATATTAATTAATAATCTTCTATGATTACCGGGGGACAATAATCACATTGTTATCAATGAATATAATAATATTGAAGATCTAATTCTTTGTACTAGGAAGTAAATTATTATTCTCTTTCTTGGTTCTTTATTGTTTAAAACTATTATTGGAACAAAGCTAATCATGTTAATCTCTATACCTATTCATATTCTTAATCAGTTTCTTGATGATGCTACTATTACTCTTCTTAAGATTATGGTTATGAATATTATTTTAATGTTTCATTTTATTAGTTAGAAGAAGGATTTACTTCTATTGATAGGGTATGAACCTATAAGCTTGTATTAGCTTATCTAACTTTTATAGTAAGAGCGTGCATACGCATATTCTATTCTATCAAAATAGTCCTTTATTCAGGCATCATACT